AATAAGATGCCTGATAAAAGGTTTATTTTGATAGAATAATTAATGTATATAATATACTCTTATTGTAAATTTAAGAATTAAACTTAAACTACTGATATCAAAAATCAACGTGCATCATACACTAAATTACAAATAAAAAGATAAGCTAATATTAAGCTATTAGGTTCATACCCTAAATATAGAAGTAAAACCTTCTTCTTTTTAATTATAATCAATTCTACTACAATTCTGTTTTATATAAATATATTATTAGGGGTAATATTGTCTTTATCATCAAATAACTGAATTATAATATGAGTAGGAATAGAAATTTCTTTAATATCATTTATTCCTTTAATAGTTAGAAATTTGATTATTAGATCTGAGTGTTCAATAAAATATTTTATTATTCAAAGAATGAGATCTTCAATTTTTATTTTAGGGGTAATTTTTATATTAATGGGGGTTAATATAAATTATGAAATAATTATTACTTTATCTATAGCTATAAAAATAGGGGTAGCTCCATTTCATACTTGAATATTAAGAATTATTGAAGGTTTAAATTACTCAGTAATATTTAATTTATTTACTATTATAAAAATTGTTCCTATAATAATTATTATAAATATAAATTTAAATTTAAACTTAATTATTATTTTTACTCTACTAATTGGGTCAATTATAGGTTTAAATCAAAATTCTATTCGAAGGATGTTAACTTATTCATCAATTTTTAATATAGGTTTTATAATATATGCAATAAAAAATATATCACTATGATTATTATATTTTTGTTTATATTCAATTAACTTATTTATATTAACTTTAGTATTATCAATAAATAATGTTAACTATTTAAATCAGCTTATTATTAATAAGTTTGAATTAAAATTAAAATTATCACTTTGAATTTTAATATTATCATCTGGTGGAATACCACCAATAATCGGTTTTTTGGGTAAGCTAATTGTTATTGAATTATCAATTAATTTTAATGATTGACTAATTACAGTTTCAATAATTTTCACTTCACTATTAACAATATTTTATTATAATCGACTATGTTTTGTTTCAATATCAATTTCTTCGTTAATAACAAAATGAAAAATTATATCTTTTTCGTGGTTAAATATAAATATTGCAGTTATTAACTTAATAGTTATACCTATATTAATCTTATCTAAATATTTGACTTAAGATTTTAAGTTAATAATAAACTATTAACCTTCAAAGTTAAAAATATTTTATTCTAAGTAAATCTTAGAATAAAATTCATTATTAAATTTGCAATTTAATGTTTTAATTAAACTATAAGATTAATACTAAGAGAATATATATTCATAAATAAATTTACAATTTACTGCTTAAAGTTTCGGCCATCTTAGTTAATACAATACAATGAATAAATGATTATATTCTACTAATCATAAAGATATTGGTACTATATATTTTATTTTTGGTATTTGATCTGGTATAGTAGGAATAATATTGAGAATAATTATTCGTATAGAATTATCTCAACCTGGACCAGTTTTAAATAATGATCAAGTTTATAATGTTGTAGTAACTTCTCATGCTTTTATTATGATTTTTTTTATAGTTATACCAATTATAATTGGTGGTTTTGGAAATTGATTAATTCCTTTAATAATTGGAGCTCCTGATATAGCATTCCCTCGAATAAATAATATGAGTTTTTGACTTTTACCCCCATCTTTAACTTTATTAATAATAAGTTCAATAATTGAAATAGGTGCTGGGACAGGTTGAACAGTTTATCCTCCTTTATCCTCTAATATTGCTCACTCAGGGTCAAGTGTAGATTTAGCTATTTTTTCATTACATTTAGCAGGTATCTCCTCTATTCTAGGGGCTGTAAATTTTATTACTACAGTAATCAATATACGATCATCTGGAATAACATTTGATCAAATACCATTATTTGTGTGATCAGTACTAATCACTGCAGTATTATTATTACTATCACTACCAGTGTTAGCAGGGGCTATTACTATACTATTAACTGATCGAAATATTAATACTTCATTCTTTGACCCTTCAGGTGGGGGGGATCCAATTTTATACCAACATTTATTTTGATTTTTCGGCCATCCTGAAGTATATATTTTAATTCTGCCTGGATTTGGATTAATTTCTCATATTATTACACAGGAAAGAGGTAAAAATGAATCATTTGGTTATATTGGTATAGTTTATGCAATAATATCTATTGGGTTACTTGGGTTTGTTGTATGAGCTCATCATATATTTACTGTGGGGATAGATGTAGATACACGTGCATATTTTACATCAGCAACTATAATTATTGCCGTACCAACAGGTATTAAAATTTTTAGATGGATAGCAACTATACATGGGGTATCTTTAAAAACTACTATTTCTATAATATGATCATCAGGATTTGTATTTTTATTTACAATAGGAGGATTAACTGGTATTATTTTATCAAATTCGTCAATTGATGTAGTGTTACATGATACCTACTATGTAGTAGCACATTTTCATTATGTCCTTTCTATAGGTGCAGTATTTGCTATTATAGCAGGATTTATTCAATGATATCCCCTATTTACTGGATTGACAATAAATCCTAAATGATTAAAAATTCAATTTACTATTATATTTAGTGGTGTAAATTTAACATTTTTCCCTCAACATTATTTGGGTTTAAGAGGTATACCTCGACGATACTCAGATTATCCAGATGTCTATATATCTTGAAATGTTTTATCTTCACTAGGTAGAATTATTTCAATAATTAGTATTATATTAATAATATTTATTATTTGAGAAAGTATAATCTCAAAACGTATAGCAATTTATAGAAATAATAATTTATCTTCGATTGAATGGCTACAAAAAATACCACCAGAAGAACATTCTTATAATGAATTACCAATAATAATAAAATATTCAATATGGCAGATTAGTGCAATGAATTTAAGATTCATATATAAATATTGTTATTTTATTGAAAATTTCAACTTGATTAAATATTTCATTTCAAGACGCAGTTTCACCAATCATAGAACAATTAATTATATTTCATGATCATGCAATAATAATTATTATCATAATTACTACAACTGTTTTTTATATAATAGTATCTATAATAGTAAATAAATTTACCAATCGATTTCTACTTGAAGGTCAATTTATTGAACTAATTTGAACTATTATTCCAGCAATTATATTAATTTTTATTGCATTGCCTTCTTTAAAAATTTTGTATCTTCTTGAAGAAGTAAATAATCCATTAATTACTATTAAAGCAATTGGACATCAATGATACTGATCATATGAGTATTCAGATTTCAAAAAAATTGAATTTGATTCTTACATAAAACCAATAATAGATTTAAATATAAATGAATTCCGACTTCTTGATACTGATAATCGTGTAATTATTCCATTTAATATACAAACTCGTATATTAGTTACATCTACTGATGTAATTCATTCATGAACAATTCCTTCAATTGGAACTAAAATTGATGCATCACCAGGTCGAATTAACCAAAGAAATATTATAATTAATCGCCCTGGATTGTTTTTTGGTCAATGTTCAGAAATTTGTGGATCTTACCATAGATTTATGCCTATCGTTGTAGAATCTATTAATATTGAAAGATTTATAACCTGATTAAAAAATTATTCATTAAGTTACTTAAGAGCAAGTATTGGTCTCTTAAACCAAATTATAGTATATTAGCAGATACTCTTAATGAAAGATTTAGTTTAATATAAAACATTAATTTGTCAAATTAAAACTACTTAATAAAGTAATCTTTATTGCCACAAATATCACCTATTTGATGATTAACTTTAATATTAACTTTCAATATATCTTATTTGATAATAAATACTATTTTATATTTTAATTATATAAATAAAAATAAAAATTCAATTAAAATAATTAAATCAAAATTAATTTGAAAATGATAACAAACTTATTTTCCACATTCGACCCATGTACAGGAGTATTATCATTAAATTGATTAAGAACTTTAATTATATTTATTATTATACCACAAAAATATTGATTAATATCTAATAAAAACATAATTATTATTAATATAATTATTAAAACTCTACATAATGAAATAAAGATAATTATACCATATAAAGGATCCACTATAATAATAATAACTATATTTTTAATAATTATATATAATAATGTAATAGGATTATTACCATATATTTTTACATCATCATCTCACTTAGTTTTTTCTTTATCTTTAGCTTTACCTATATGACTATCATTTATAATATATGGATGATTAAATAAAACAAACTATATATTTATCCATTTAGTACCGTCAGGCACCCCTACAATTTTAATGCCTTTTATAGTATTAATTGAAACAATTAGAAATTTTATTCGACCAGGATCACTAGCAGTGCGGCTAACAGCTAATATAATTGCCGGACACTTGCTTATATCTTTAATAGGAAATAGAATAATTTCGTCAATAACTTTAATATTAATAATAATATTAATTTTTGTTATCTTAATAACTTTTGAGTTCGCTGTAGCAATAATTCAATCATATGTATTTATAACATTAACAACATTATATTCTAGAGAAATTTAATATAAATGAATAATCATCCTTTTCATTTAGTTGACAAAAGACCATGACCATTAACAACATCTATAGGATTAATAACCATAACATCTGGTATAATCTTATGATTTAATAAATTAAACCCTATACTAATAATTATAGGAATTATTATTATTTTATTAACTATACTACAATGATGGCGTGATGTTATTCGAGAATCTACTTTTCAAGGCTTACATACTAAAAAGGTTATATTAAGAATAAAATGAGGAATAATTATATTTATTTTATCAGAAGTAATATTTTTTTCATCATTTTTTTGAGCATTTTTTCATAGAAGTTTATCCCCTACTGTAGAAATTGGTCTACAATGACCTCCTAAAGGAATTAAAACATTTAATCCAATAAGTATCCCTATACTAAATACTATAATTTTATTATCATCTGGAATCTCAATAACTTGAGCTCATAATGCAATATTAACTAAAAATTTTTCTCAAACTCTTAAAAGAATAATTATTACAATTATTCTAGGAATATATTTCACTATACTACAAATGTATGAATATATAGAATCACCATTTAGTATCTCTGATTCAATCTACGGGTCTACATTTTTCTTAAGAACAGGCTTTCATGGTATTCATGTATTAATTGGTACTATATTTATTATTATTATAATAATACGAGTTAAAAATTTACACTTTTCCATAAACCATCACATTGGTTTTGAATCTTCAGCATGATATTGACATTTTGTAGATGTAGTATGATTATTTTTGTATATTATAATTTATTGATGAGGTAGTTAATTTATTTAGTATAACAAGTATATTTAACTTCCAATTAAATGGTTTAAATAATTTAAAATAAATAATCTATTTAACCATAATACACACAATTATAATTATAATAATCATTTTATTAATTATATTTATACTAATTATAATTAGAAAAAAATCTATTGTTGATATAGAAAAGTTAAGCCCATTTGAATGTGGATTTAATCCTATATCAAATAAACGATTACCATTTTCTATCCACTTCTTTTTAGTAGCAGTAATTTTCTTAATCTTTGATATTGAAATTATTATTATTTTACCAATAATTATTACCATAAAATATACTTTAATAAAATATTGACTTTTAACTTCAGTTATATTTATTTTAGTATTAATAATAGGTCTATATCATGAATGATATAATGGAATATTAAAATGAACAAAATAGGATTATAGTTAACCATAACATTTGATTTGCATTCAAAAAGTATCTTATTAGATTAATCTTGACAGAGAAGTAAAATTTACATTTAGTTTCGACCTAAAATTAAAGATAATTATCTTCATGTTTTAGTTGAAACCAAAAAGAGGTAACTTAATGTTAATAAGAAAATTGAATTTAATATTCCAACTAAAAGAGATTAAGAAAGAAAATAGCTGCTAACTAATTTTCTAAGCGGTTAAATTCCGTTTATCTCTTAAATTCATGTAGTTTATAAAAACACTTTATTTTCATTAAAGAAAAGATAAATTTAATATCCATGAATAAAATGTTTGAGAAAAAAAATTTACCCTAATATCTTCAATATTAAGCTCTTAATAAGCTACACAAACAAATTAAAATAATTAATCAAAAAATAATTATTAACAAAAAAATTTTTAATGATCTAGAAAAATATAATTGAAAATAATTAGAAAACTTTAAAATATAAAAACTTAACCCAGAAGCTCCATAGTATTCTCCTCAAGATAATACATTATTTATTCTATTAATACTAATATAATAAAATATAAAATATGTATATATAGAATGTCTATATATAAATCATATATAATTATTAAATAAATAAAAACTAATAAAAAATAAATAATTAAAAAAAAATCTCTCATATGATACTCATATACCTAATATAATAATAAATAATACTAATATTTTAATATAAACAGGAAATAATAAAAATAGTAAATCAAAATTTATAATTCAAACAATTAAACAACCAATTATTACAGAAAATATAGTTAATAAAAATACACTAAACTTTATGTAATCAAAATTGTCATTAAATAAGGATAAAGGAGAATAATTATTAATATAAATTATAGTATAATAAAATAAACGTAAAGAGTACCCTGCTGTTAATCCTAATCTGATGTAAAATATAATAAAAATAAATAAATTTATACTATTAAATAAAGAATTCTCAATAATTAAATCCTTAGAATAAAATCCTGATAAAAATGGTATACCACATAATGATAATCTAGAAATATTAAAACAAGATGTAGTAAAAGGTAAATTTAAACATACTAAACTTATTGAACGAATATCTTGAGTATCATTTATATAATAAATAAAAATACCAGCACATAAAAATAATAATGATTTAAATATAGCATGTGTAATTAAATGAAAATAAGATAATTCTGATATACCAAGAAATAATGAAGTTATTATTAGACCCAATTGACTTAATGTAGATAAAGCAATAATTTTCCTTAAATCATATTCAAATAATGCACAAACTGAAGATATTAATATAGTAATTAATCTAATAAAAACCAAATAAATATTTAAATTAAAATAATTATAAAATCGAATTAATAAGTATACCCCGGCAGTAACCAAAGTAGAAGAGTGAACTAAAGCAGATACTGGTGTTGGTGCTGCTATAGCAGCGGGAAGTCAACATGAAAAAGGAATTTGTGCACTCTTAGTAAAACAAGATATAATTACTGATAAATATAAATATTGAGAAAAAAAAGATGAATAAAATATAAAGTGTCATCTCCCATATGAAATTATTCAACAAATAGAGATTAATAATCCAACATCCCCAAGTCGATTAGTTAAACAAGTAATTATACCTGCTAAGTATCTTTTATTAGATCTATAATAAATTACTAAGCAATAAGAAACTAAACCTAATCCATCCCAACCTAATAAAATTCTCACTAAATTAGGGCTTATAATTATCAAAAATATACTAAATACAAATAATAAAACTAAAAATAAAAACCGAATAGAAGAATAAGTTATATAACCTATATACTGTATTCTATAAAATAAAACTATTGAAGAAATAAAAAACACAACAGAAACAAAAGATATTGAAATTCAATCAAATAATATTAAATAACATAATCTAATAGAATTATAAAAATATAAATTATATTCAAAAAAATAAACTGAACCATTATATATTAAAATAAATCTAATATATATATATATAATAGATATTAAAAACAAAATAACTGATCATAAATAATAATAATTACTTTTTAACAAAACTTAAGGTTTCTCAACATCAAAGAATCCACAAATCTTTATTTTAAATTAAACTACTTAAATAAAAAAAAAATGAATCAATAATTAATATAATAAGAAAGATAGGTAATAAATGAATTAAAAGTAATAAATATTCTTTAACATTAATAAAAGAATAAGAATAACAATTATGAAATAGACCATGATAACAATATCTAAATAGATAAATTCTAAAACATGCTCTTAAAAAAGAAATAAAAATTATATAAATAAATGACCAATAAAAATAATTTATTATTCTTCCTATAATAATTAATTCACTCAAAAAATTAATTCTAGGGGGACAACTCATATTAAAACAACAAAGAATAAATCAAATTAAAGAAAGTCTTGGTATAAAGTTAATTATACCTTTATTAATAAAAAATCTACGAGACAATAAACGCTCATACACCAAATTAGCTATACAAAATATACCTGAAGAACATAAACCATGACCAATTATTATTAAATAAGAACCTAATAATCCCCAATAAGTTATAGTTAATAAACCTATTAAACATATACCTATATGACATACAGATGAATAAGCAATTAAACATTTAATATCCCCTTGGATAAAACAAATTAATCTAACAACAATGGAACCTCACATTGATAATGAATATCAAATATAACTGTAATTTATAAATAAATATTCATAAATAAATATAAATCGAATTAAACCATAACCACCAATTTTTAAGAATAATCCTGCAAGAATTATAGACCCAGATACAGGAGCTTGAACATGAGCTTTTGGAAGCCAGTAGTGAAACATAAATATAGGTAATTTAACTAAAAAAGCAAACACTATAAAAAAATGAAGTAAAAATCTAATTGAATAATTAAAATGATAATCAAAAAATAAACAGCCAAAATTTAAATAAAATAAAATAATAATTAATAATAGAGGTAAAGAAGCAAATAATGTATAAAAAAATAGATATAGAACAGAAATTAATCGTTCAGGTTGAACCCCTCAACCTAAAATTAAAATAATTAAAGGAATAAGACTAAATTCAAAAAATAAATATATTAAAAATATATTTAAAATGGAAAAAATAACATAAAGTCTTATAGATAAAATTAAATTTAAAATTAAAAAAGAGGGTGAACAAATATAGTTTGAAGATAATAATATTAAACTAATAATAAAAAATCTTAATATAATTAATATATACGAAATATGATCAACTCCGAATATATAACTAATATTTCTAAAAAAAAAAGTTAAATTAAAAGAAGAATAAATAATCATTAAAATAATAAAAAAAAGAATATAAACATTTCAATTTACATAGAAAATTAAAAGAATCATAAAAACAATATATATATTAATTATCATAAAAATAAAGAATTTAAGTAATCATTACCATGAGACCGAATTAAACAAACTAAAACACTAAGACCTAAAACACCTTCACACACATAAAAAGTTATAAAAAATAAATAAATATAAATAGAATATTTGAAAAGTAAACAGTAAATTAAAATTATATATAATAAAGATAAAATAATAAACTCTAATCTTAATAAACATAATAAGATATGTTTACGAATTAAAATTAGAGAAAATAAACTAAATATAAATAAATAAAGCATAAAAAATAAATTCATTAGTTTTAATAATTTAATAAAAATATCAATTTTGTAAATTGAAATTAGATAATAGTCTTTAAAATATCAGTAAAACTAAAATAGCATCTTAAATTCCCAAAACTTAAATTTTTAATAAACTATTTACTGAAATCAAAATAATAATAATAAAATTAATATTAATAGTAATTTCAATTTTACCAATAATAAAAACCCCCATATCAATGGGAATAATTTTAATAATACAAACTATAATAATAACTATGTTAATAAATAAAATAATAAATAGATCTTGATTAACCATAATTACATTTTTAATAATAATTGGAGGATTACTAATTCTATTTATTTACATAAGAAGCTTAGCATCTAATGAAAAATTTAAGATTAATATTAAAATAACACTAATTATAATTATTATATTAATAACTACAGAAGAAATAATACAAGATATACAAATCAATGAAATACAAGGTATCTATAATATTGATTATACAAATCAATTATCATTAACAAAATTATATAATAAGAAATCTATAATAATTACAATAATAATAGTATTATATTTACTACTAACAATAATTGTAGTAACAAAGTTAGTTAAACATTATGAAGGACCATTACGAACAAAAAACTAATGAATAAACCTATACGAAAAAAAAATGAATTAATTAAAATTATTAATTATTCTATTATTGATTTACCAACTCCAATAAATTTATCATATTGATGAAATTTTGGATCAATTTTAGGAATATGTTTAATAATCCAATTAATTTCAGGAATTATATTATCAATACACTATACAGCTAATATTGAAATAGCTTTTAATAGAGTAAGACATATTTCTCGAGATGTAAACTATGGGTGATTAATTCGAACTATTCATTCAAATGGTGCATCATTATTTTTTATAATAATATATATTCATACAAGACGAGGAATTTATTATGGGTCATACAAATTTATCAAAACATGATATATAGGAGTAGTAATTATATTAATAACTATAGCTACAGCATTCCTAGGATATGTATTACCTTGAGGACAAATATCATTTTGAGGAGCTACTGTAATTACCAATTTATTATCAGCAATTCCTTATATAGGAATAATATTAGTAAATTGAATTTGAGGTGGTTTTGCTGTAGACAACGCTACATTATCACGATTCTTTAGACTACATTTTATATTACCATTCATTATCAGTATAATAACAATTATTCACCTTTTTTTTTTACACATAACCGGATCTAATAACCCTATTGGAATTAAATCAGATATTGATAAAATTCCTTTTCACCCTTATTTTTCAATTAAAGATATATTAGGTTTTAATATTACTCTAACTTTATTAATTATACTAAATTTAATAGAACCTTATATATTATCAGATCCTGATAATTTTATTCCTGCTAATCCAATAGTTACCCCAGTTCATATTCAACCAGAATGATATTTTTTATTTGCGTATGCAATTTTACGATCAATTCCCAATAAATTAGGAGGAGTTATTGCTCTATTCATGTCAATTATAATTTTAATAGTTATACCAATTTCAATAAAAAACAAATTTAAAGGATTAAGATTTTATCCAATAAGACAAATTATATTCTGAATATTTATCTGTACAGTAATATTATTAACTTGAATTGGGGCTCGACCTGTAGAGGATCCTTATACAAATACAGGATTAATTTTAACCTTAGTTTACTTTTCGTATTTTATTTTTGATCCTATATTAACTAAAATTTGAGATAAGTTAATTAATTAATAAAGTTAATTAGCTTATAATTAAAGCAAGTATTTTGAAAATACTAGAAAGATTAATTTTATTAACTTTCACAAAAAAAAATGATAAAAAATTAAAACCCTAATAAAAAGAAATAAAAAAAGATAATTCAAAGAAACTGGTAAATAACTCCTTCAAGCCAAGTATATAAGTTTATCATATCGATAACGAGGTAGAGAGGCTCGAACTCAAACAAAAAAGAAACATAAATAAATAACTTTAATATAAAAAAATAAAGAACAAAAGTCACCACCCAAAAATACTAATACACTTAATATACATATAAAAATAATTCTAGAATATTCTCTAATAAATAAAAAAGCAAAACCACCACCTCCATATTCAATATTAAATCCAGAAACCAATTCACTCTCCCCCTCAGAAAAATCAAAAGGAGACCGATTAGTTTCTGCTATACAACAAGACAATCAACAAAAAAACATAGGAAAAGAAAAAAAAATAAATCAAACATCAAACTGAAAAAAATAATAATCAACTAAATTATAAGAATTTAATATAAAAAAATATATAAATAAAATTAAAGAAATAGTTACTTCATAAGAAATAACTTGAGATACACTACGTAAACAACCTAAAATAGAATAAATTCTATTAGAAGACCAACCACAAATAATTAAACCATAAACCCCTAATCTAGAACAACATAAAAAGAACACAAACCCAAACACAAAACTTAAACAATTAATATAATAAGGAAATAAACATCAAATAAATAAAGATTGAATTAATCTAAATACAGGACATAAATAATAAATTAAATAATTAGAATTTAAAGGAAAAATATTTTCCTTAAAAAATAATTTAAATCCATCACTAAAAGGTTGTAATAACCCTAAGTAACCAATTTTATTTGGTCCTTTACGAATCTGTATATATCTAAGAACCTTTCGCTCTAATAGAGTAAAAAACCCAACAGAAACTATTACTATAATTAATATAAATAAACAAGTTAATATATAAATTATTGAATGTATTATTAATACTTAATTAAAACCTAAATTTAATACACTAATCTGCCAAATCAACAATAATATTCACTATAAACTATAAAATAGAATCTAATGGTCCTTTCGTACTAAAAAGATTTAATAATAATCAGATAGAAACCAACCTGGCTTACACCGGTTTGAACTCAAATCATGTAAGAATTTAAAGGTCGAACAGACCTAATATTAAAGAAACTACCCCTTAATCTTATCTTAATTCAACATCGAGGTCGCAAACTTTAATATAAATATGAACTTTCCATTAAAATTACGCTGTTATCCCTAAGGTAACTTAATCTTATTATCACACATAATGGATCAAATATACATAAATTAATGAATTAAAAAAATAAAGTTAAAATTTATTTGTCACCCCAACAAAAAATAAATATAATACTTTAATAAAAAAAACTAAATAAATTAAAAATAAATAATTATTTTAAGTTCTATAGGGTCTTATCGTCCCAATAATATAATTGAGCATTTTAACTCAAAAGTTAAATTATAATAATAGTTATAATAAAATAAATTTCTCATTAATTCATTCATACAAGTCCCTAATTAAGAAACTAATTATTATGCTACCTTTGCACAGTCAGAATACTGCAGCCATTTAAATTAATCATAGGGCAGAACCTACTTTAAACATTATCTTAAAGAAATGTTTTTGATAAACAGTTGGAAATTAAAATTGTCGAATTCATAAATAAATAAATAAAAATTATACTAATTTAATCATTAATAAAAATAAATAAAAATTAATTAAATAATTATAATATAAAGATAAATAATAAAAAAATAATAAATAATAAATTCCAATCTATTATGAACTCAATTCAAAATATTAATGATAATAAAAATATAAATAATATATATATTTTAACAAAAAATAGAGATTATCCCCTATTATATAAGCTTAAAAAATAAACCTAAATTTAATTTAACTATTATAAAACCAGATATATTTAAGGAACGATTAACTTTTAACTACTAAAATTAAATTAATAAATAATATAATACATATAAAAAAAATTTAATTTTAAATATCCTTAATTCGGGATAATAAAAATAAATTAATTAATAAATTAACCCTGATACAAAAGGTACTATAAAAATTACCAAAATAATAAATATTACCTTAACAGTAAAGCAAAACAATTATTTCTTAATAATACTAAAAAATAATAAATAAAATTAAAAATTACTAAAAATAATAAAATAATAATAATCAGATAGAATATATATACTTTCATATTAATGTAAAAAATAAGCTTTAATTATAAGCTACAATCTGATTAACTATCTAGCTACACCTTCCGGTACACCTACTTTGTTACGACTTATCTCATTTTAAAGAGAGCGACGGGCGATATGTACATGAATTAAAACTCAATTCAAAATAAATAATTATATAAAATTACTATTAAATCCTATTTTAATTAAATCATAAATATAGATAAAAATTAATAAGTAAATTTATTATTAAAGTAACACATGTCTACCTAAATAAAACTGCACCTTGACCTAAAATAATTTAATAAAATTAAATAAAATATATTTAAATAACATTCAAATATAGAGGTATACAAATAAAATTTAGGTAAAAAATATCGTGGATTATCAATTAAAAAACAGGTTCCTCTAAAAAGATATAATTCACCGCCAAATTCTTTGAGTTTTTTAGAACATAGCTAATAATATTCATTTAAATAAATTTAAATACAATAATAATAGGGTATCTAATCCTAGTTTAAAATACTGATTTAATAAGCTTTAATATAGATTTTATAAAAATTATAAATTCCACCTAAATAAAACTTATTTAAAAATCAATTAACTAAATAATTACAATAAATAAAATATTAATTTTAATAAATTGTATAACCGCGAATGCTGGCACAATATTTATCTATTATAATTAGTTTACTGCAAATGAATAATAATTAATAGACAATTATATTTACTGCAAAAATAAGTATTTAATAATTAACATATAAATTAACTAATAAATTAATAAATAAGCAAGAATCAAACTTATTAAATAAAAATTTAATAAAAGTTGGAATTATAAAATTTAAATATTTAAATTATTACTATATAAACTCAATAAATTTTATTGAAATAAGAAATAGTAACTAATAAGGCAAACATCACTCAATAAATTTTATTGAAATAAGAAATAGTAACTAATAAGGCAAACATCACTCAATAAATTTTATTGAAATAAGAAATAGTAACTAATAAGGCAAACATCACTCAATAAATTTTATTGAAATAAGATTTAATATTAATAAATATATTTATATATTATTAATTAATATATATATATTAATATATTATATTTATTATAATATATATATATATATATGTTCTACATAATTAATTATTTATGAAATGCTATTTAATTAAATATATATGGATAATTTTCCGATGCTTTTTTTTTTCAGATATAATAATA